TATGATCATTACCCTTCAACCGGGTTATTCTATTCCACTTCTAGATAGAGAAAAGAACTAAAGGAGAATACTTAATAATACGGCGAAACATTTATACAAAACACCTATCCCGAGCACACGCAAGGGAACCGTAGACAGGCAAGTGAAATCCAATCCACGAAATAAATTGATCCATGGACGGCACCGTTGTGGTAAAGGTCGTAATGCCAGAGGAATCATTACCGCAAGGCATAGAGGGGGAGGTCATAAGCGCCTATACCGTAAAATCGATTTTCGACGGAATCAAAAAGACATATCTGGTAGAATCGTAACCATAGAATACGACCCTAATCGAAATGCATACATTTGTCTCATACACTATGGGGATGGTGAGAAGAGATATATTTTACATCCCAGAGGGGCTATAATTGGAGATACTATTGTTTCTGGTACAAAAGTTCCTATATCAATGGGAAATGCCCTACCTTTGAGTGCGGTTTGAACTATTGATTTACGTAATTGGAAGTAACCAATTAGGTTTACGACGAAACCTAAAAATCGATCACTGATCCAATTTGACTACCTCTACGGGATAGACCTCAACAGAAAACTGTTGAGTAACGGCAGCAAGTGATTGAGTTCAGTAGTTCCTCATAGAAAATTATTGACTCTAGAGATATGGTAATATGGAGAAGACAAAATTGTTTGAAGCACGCACAGAACCGGAAGCGCCCCTTGTTTCAAAGAGAGGAGGACGGGTTATTCACATTTAATTTGATGGTCAGAGGCGAATTGAAAGCTAAGCAGTGGTAATTAAAACCCCCGGGTGAAAATAGGGATGTCTCCTACGTTACCCATAATATGTGGAAGTATCGACGTAATTTCATAGAGTCATTCGATCTGAATGCTACATGAAGAACATAAGCCAGATGACGGAACGCGGAGACCTAGGATGTAGAAGATCATAACATGAGCGATTCGGCAGATTTGGATTCCTTTTCTATATATCCACTCATGTGGTACTTCATCATATGATTCATATAAGATCCATCTGTCTAGAGATCGTCATATACATCTAGAAAGCCGTATGCTTTGGAAGAAGCTTGTACAGTTTGGGAAGGGGTTTTTTGAGAAAAAAGAAGAATCTACTTCAACCGATATGCCCTTAGGCACGGCCATACATAACATAGAAATCACACGTGGAAGGGGTGGGCAATTAGCTAGAGCAGCAGGTGCTGTAGCGAAACTGATTGCAAAAGAGGGTAAATTGGCCACTTTAAGATTACCATCTGGGGAGGTCCGTTTGGTATCCCAAAACTGCTTAGCAACAGTCGGACAAGTGGGTAATGTTGGGGTGAACCAAAAAAGTTTGGGTAGAGCCGGATCTAAGTGTTGGCTAGGTAAACGCCCCGTAGTAAGAGGGGTAGTTATGAACCCTGTGGACCACCCCCATGGGGGCGGTGAAGGGAAAGCCCCCATTGGTAGAAAAAAACCCACAACCCCTTGGGGTTATCCTGCGCTTGGAAGAAGAACTAGGAAAAGGAAAAAATATAGTGATAGTTTTATTCTTCGTCGCCGTAAGTAAATACGTAACTAGGAATATGGAAAATTGCATTGCAATAATGCGATGGGCGAACGACGGGAATTGAACCCGCGCATGGTGGATTCACAATCCACTGCCTTGATCCACTTGGCTACATCCGCCCCTTATCCAGCTAAAGGATTTTATCTTTTTTCCACTCATCATTATTTTATTTATTCTGACCTCCATACCTCGATCGAGATAGTGGACATAGGATGCCACTCTTTAAAATGAAAAAAAGGAGTAATCAGCTGTGACACGAAAAAAAACGAATCCTTTTGTAGCTCGTCATTTATTGACAAAAATAGAAAAGGTCAATATGAAGGAGGAGAAAGAAACTATAGTAACGTGGTCCCGGGCATCTAGCATTCTACCCGCAATGGTTGGCCATACAATCGCGATTCATAATGGAAAGGAACATATACCTATTTACATAACAAATCCTATGGTAGGTCGCAAATTGGGGGAATTCGTGCCTACTCGGCATTTCACGAGTTATGAAAGTGCAAGAAAGGATACTAAATCTCGTCGTTAACTGAATTCAGAATAGAAAGATTCAGAATAAACAAAATTTATAGGATTCAAATAAAGTAAAGGTAGGCGGGGAATAACCTTATTTATGACAAGTTTCAAATTGGTAAAGTATACCCCTAGGATAAAGAAGAAGAAGAATGGGCTACGAAAACTCGCAAGAAAAGTTCCAACTGATCGTCTACTTAAGTTCGAACGGGTTTTCAAAGCACAAAAACGCATACATATGTCTGTTTTTAAAGCACAAAGAGTTCTTGATGAAATTCGCTGGCGTTACTACGAGGAAACCGTTATGATACTGAACCTCATGCCTTATCGAGCATCTTATCCCATCTTAAAGTTAGTTTATTCGGCAGCAGCAAATGCTACTCATTATAGAGATTTCGACAAAGCTAATTTATTCATAACAAAAGCCGAAGTGAGTAGGAGTACTATTATGAAAAAATTCAGACCTCGGGCTCGAGGACGTGGTTATCCTATAAAAAAAACCATGTGTCATATAACAATTGTACTAAATATAGTAAAGAAATCTAAATAACTTTTAGATCAACCTAAGATTTCGATTCCCAGTAAAAAAAAAAAAAAATAGAATAGAAAAATATGGGACAAAAAATAAATCCACTCGGTTTCAGACTTGGTACAACCCAAAATCACCATTCCTTTTGGTTCGCACAACCAAAAAATTATTCTGAAGGTCTACAAGAAGATAAAAAAATACGGAATTGTATCAAGAACTATATACAAAAGAATAGGAAAAAAAGCTCGAATAGAAAAATAGAATCAGACTCAAGTTCCGAAGTAATTACACATATAGAAATTCAAAAAGAAATTGATACAATTCACGTTATAATCCATATTGGATTCCCCAATTTATTAAAGAAAAAAGGAGCAATCGAAGAATTAGAGAAAGATATCCAAAAGGAAGTAAATTCTGTAAACCAGAGACTTAATATTGCTATCGAAAAAGTTAAAGAACCTTATAGACAACCTAACATTCTTGCAGAATATATAGCTTTCCAATTAAAAAATAGAGTTTCATTCCGAAAAGCAATGAAAAAAGCCATTGAATTAACTAAAAAAGCAGATATAAAGGGAGTCAAAATCAAAATTGCCGGCCGTCTAGGAGGGAAAGAAATTGCACGTGCCGAATGCATCAAAAAGGGTAGACTTCCCCTCCAAACAATTCGCGCTAAAATTGATTATTGCTGCTATCCAATTCGAACTATCTATGGAGTATTAGGTGTAAAAATTTGGATATTCGTAGAAGAAGAATAACTAACCTTGCCTTCTCATTCTGACCAGCAATAGAATAAAAAAGACAAGAGCCTTATTTTTCCAAAAATCCCAGAAAAAAGAAGAAATTATACCTCTTTCTATAAGATTTAATGAAAATTGATAAATCTTTTAATATAATTGCTATGCTTAGTGTGTGACTCGTTAGTTTTTTCTTTAGGGTCAAAACAAAAATAGAAATTCAAAAAAAAAAAAACAAAAAAATTGAGCGAACCCTACATAGAAAAAAACTTAGTAATTATAGAAAATTAACTAATAACCAACCTATTGCTTCGTATTGTCGAGATCCTAATAAAGAAACAGTCACTATGTGAATAAATACATCTATCATAAATGAGTAGATCTATCATATAGTTGTAGCAACTGCATTTTTTTCGCTAAAAAAGAAACCGGATTCTAGGTTGTGAAACAAAACTAAAGGGATGTGGATAAAAGGAGGGATGATAGATAGAAGGAAGAAGAATAAGAAAGATATAAGATTCCTATGTGTATGGTCTATGAATTACATCATAAAAAGCAATGTGATAAAGCATCAATATAATATAATAAGAAAAAATTAAAAATAGTAATTTTATTTTGTGAAACAAATTTAAAGCAATAATAAAGAGCAACCCAGGTTAATAAAACTGAGAAAATTAACTCGGAAAGTTTGGAAGCTCCGTTGCAGGATTCAAACCTAACCATTAAAGGAGAAGCTGTGGGAACGACAAAACCTATGACTGCATAGGATCGATTTTATTGAAAAGAATCCTAATACTTCATTGGGTGGGATGGCGAAACAAACCAAAAAAATTGCTTTATTTGATAAAGTTATAAATTAACAAATAAGACAAGAAAGAGTAAATATTCGCCCGCGAAATCTTTATTGGATTAGAATTAGAATACTTTACTATGATTCAATAAGGGTAAAAATAAGGACATTCCTTAAAAAAACCTATTCTATTATATATTTATGTGTATCTATCCGTAATATTTTTAAATATTATGAAATTAGAGAAATTTGCACGCTTTCTCATTTCATTCGTGAGGAGCTGGATGAGAAGAAACTCTCATGTCCAGTTTTGCAGTAGAGATGGAACTAAAAAAGAACCATCGACTATAACCCCAAAAGAACTAGATTTCGTAAACAACATAGAGGAAGAATGAAGGGAAAATCCTGCCGAGGCAATCGTATTTGTTTTGGTAGATATGCTCTTCAAGTACTTGAACCCGCTTGGATTACAGCGAGACAGATAGAAGCAGGACGAAGAGCAATGACACGATATGCACGTCGTGGTGGAAAACTCTGGGTACGTATATTTCCCGACAAACCAGTTACACTAAGACCCACAGAAACACGTATGGGCTCAGGAAAAGGATCCCCCGAATATTGGGTAGCCGTTGTTAAACCAGGTCGAATACTTTATGAAATGAGTGGAGTATCTGAAACTATAGCTAGAGCAGCTATCTCCATAGCTGCCAGTAAAATGCCCATACGAAGCCAATTTCTTAGATTAGAGATATAGACTAGACCCCCAAAAAAAAAAGGAGTATTGAAGATAAAAAACCCCAGGTTTTCCTTCTGGAGAGACAATATATCTTTCATTCCTTTGCAGTGAAATAACAAATAGAAATCCAAATAATATGATTCAACCTCAGACCCTTTTAAATGTAGCGGATAACAGTGGAGCTCGAAAATTGATGTGTATTCGAGTCATAGGAGCTGCTGGTAATCAGCGATATGCTCGTATTGGTGATGTTATTGTTGGTGTAATTAAAGACGCAGTGCCCCAAATGCCTCTAGAAAGATCCGAAGTAATTCGAGCTGTAATTGTACGTACATGTAAAGAATTCAAATGTGAAGATGGTATAATAATACGCTATGATGACAATGCAGCAGTTATCATTGATCAAAAAGGAAATCCAAAAGGAACTCGAGTTTTTGGCGCGATTGCCGAGGAATTGAGAGAATTGAATTTTACTAAAATAGTTTCATTAGCTCCTGAAGTATTATAAATACTAGTAGATGAGATATAGATCAAAGAAAAAATTAGTAGATTGTGTTTTACGTATATGCTTTAAAATCTAAAATAAAAAGAAAAAGGAAAACATGTTGATTATCTAAAAATTAGGAGGAACCTAGAATTAGAATCTTATGGGTAAGGACACTATTGCTGATTTACTAACCTCTATAAGAAACGCAGACATGAGTAAAAAAGGAACTGTTCGAGTAGTATCTACAAATATTACCGAAAACATTGTTAAAATACTTCTACGAGAGGGTTTTATTGAAAGTGTTCGGAAACATCAAGAAAGTAACAGATATTTCTTGGTTTCAACTTTGCGACATCAAAAGAGAAGGACTAGAAAGGGAATATATAGAACTAGAACCTTTTTAAAGCGTATCAGCCGACCCGGCTTACGAATTTATGCTAACTATCAAAGAATTCCTAAGGTTTTGGGCGGAATGGGAATTGCTATTCTTTCTACTTCTCAAGGTATAATGACAGATCGAGAAGCTCGACTAAACAGAATTGGGGGGGAAGTCTTATGTTATATATGGTAATAGCCCCACCTATAGTACCCGAATTCTATCTTGAACTTCCTATTTTGAAAATGCAAATAGAAAAATAGGAGAAAAAAATATGACAGAAAAAAAAAATAGGAGAGAAAAAAAAAACCCGAGAGAAGCAAAAGTTACTTTCGAAGGTTTAGTTACGGAAGCCCTACCCAACGGAATGTTCCGAGTTCGCTTAGAGAATGACACCATCATCCTGGGCTATATTTCAGGAAAAATCCGGTCCAGTTCTATACGAATACTGATGGGGGATAGGGTCAAAATTGAAGTAAGTCGTTATGATTCAAGCAAGGGGCGTATAATTTATAGACTTCCCCATAAGGATTCGAAGCGTACCGAAGACTCGAAGGATACTGAAGATTTGAAGGATACCAAAGATTCAAAGGATTAGGTTTTTCTAGGATAATAAATTCCAAATTTCAAAATTTAAGTGAAGAGGCTTATTTTTTCCCAAAGAGTAGATTCATAGTTTAAGAAAGGAATACCTAAATATGAAAATAAGAGCTTCCGTTCGTAAAATTTGTACAAAATGTCGACTGATTCGTAGGCGTGGGCGAATTAGAGTCATTTGTTCCAATCCGAAGCATAAACAAAGACAGGGGTAATCTTTCAAAAAAGGAGCTTTCCTTTCTAAAAAGTAAAAAAAGTACCCACAGAAATGTCCAAATTCCGAATCAAAAAATGAAAGTAAAGGATATATTTAACCCTGAAACGGATATCTTTGTATCTTTTTTTCTTTTTGTTATTTCTAACTCATATTTATGAGATAATAAAATATGACAAAAGCTATACCAAAAATAGGTTCACGTAAGAAAGTGCGTATTGGTTTGCGTAGGAATGCCCGTTTTAGTTTACGTAAGAGTGCACGTAGAATAACAAAAGGGGTTATTCATGTTCAAGCGAGTTTCAACAATACCATTATAACTGTTACAGACCCACAAGGTCGGGTGGTTTTCTGGTCCTCCGCAGGTACTTGTGGATTCAAAAGCTCAAGAAAAGCATCGCCCTATGCCGGTCAAAGAACAGCAGTAGATGCTATTCGTACAGTGGGTTTGCAACGAGCAGAAGTTATGGTAAAAGGGGCTGGTAGCGGAAGAGATGCCGCATTACGCGCCATTGCTAAAAGTGGTGTACGGTTAAGTTGTATACGCGATGTAACACCTATGCCGCATAATGGATGTCGACCTCCTAAAAAAAGACGTCTGTAAAAGAATTAAACCGCTTTCAAGAGAAATAAACGATTCAATGATCAAATAAATACTAATCTATTATGGTTCGAAAGGAGGTAACAGGATCCACCCAAACACTACAGTGGAAGTGTGTTGAATCAAGAGTAGATAGTAAGCGTCTTTATTATGGTCGTTTCATTCTGTCCCCACTTAGAAAAGGTCAAGCGGATACTGTCGGTATTGCCTTGCGAAGAGCTTTACTTGGAGAAATAGAAGGAACATGTATCACACGCGCAAAATTTTGGAACGTGCCACACGAATATTCTACAATAGTAGGTATTGAAGAATCCATACAAGAAATTTTACTAAATTTGAAAGAAATTGTATTG